TAATTTATATTTATTATAAAAATTATTAAGAATGGTTTAATTATATATATATATATATATAAATAATTTAATTATATTATAAATATATATATATATATAAATATTTAATTTAATATTAAATTAAAAATTATATTAAATAAATTTAATTAAATTTTATTTTTAATAATTAATCTTTATTTAAATGATCTGTATTAGGATTATATTGAAATTAATTTTTAATATGAATATTATAAGAAAAAAAATAAGAGAAGTAATAAAAATTTATTAATTTATATTAAATATATAATATATAAAAAAAAAAAAAAAAAATCTATGTCAAATTTTTCAATATATAATAAAATAATTATGTTTTTTAAAATTTATTATAAATTTATTTTACATATAAATTTTAGTGTGTAATTTTAATTATTTAAATAATAATTAATTTATTTTAGTAGTAATTAATATTAAAAATTTAAGAAATTAAGATTTAGTAATATAAAAATTAATAACTAATTTTGTGCCAGCAGTTGCGGTTAAACAAAAGTTAAATTAAATTATTTCAGTATATAATAAATAATAAAATATTAAAATAAATATTAAATTATTAAGTAAAATTTTAATTTAATTAAATTTTATTTTAAATTTATGATTTAATAAATTTTAACATAAACTAGGATTAGATACCCTATTATTAAAAATTTAATTTATAATACTAAAATAGTAAATAATAATTTATTGAAACTTAAATAACATGGCGGTATTTTAGTTCATTTAGAGGAATCTGTCTAATAATTGATAATCCACGAATAAATTTACTTAATTTATAATTTTGTATATCATTGTTAAAAAAATATTTTTTAGGAAAAATAATATTTAAAAATTATAATAAAAAATTAAATCAGATCAAGATGCAGAATATAATTAAGAATATGATGGGTTACATTAAATATATTTATATGAATAATTTTATTGTAATAAAAATTTGAAGGTGGATTTAAATGTAATTTTAATTAGTTTATTAAAATGATTAAAAATTAAAATATGTACATATTGCCCGTCACTTTCATTTAAAAATTGAAATAAGTCGTAACAAAGTAGAGGTACTGGAAAGTGTTTCTAGAAAGATCAAATTAGAGCTTGTATAAGTATTTCATTTACATTGAAAAGAAATTAAAAATTAATTAATTTGAGGGGGAAAATTAATTAATTTAAGTTTAATAAAAAAAATTTTAATATTAAAAAGAAAAATGGGGGTTTGAGTATTTTTAATAGAAAAAATTAATAAATTTATAGTTAAATATTACTGTAAAGGAATTTATAAATAAGTGAAATATAATTAATAGAAAAGTAAATTTAAATTATTGTATCTTGTGTATCAGAGTTTATTAAATAATAATAATTTATTTAAATAAATCTCGAATTTAAAAGAGTTAATTAGTTAAAAAAGTTAATGTTGTATAATTATTTTTAATAACTAATTAGAAATGAAATGTTAATCGTTTTTAAATATATCTAGTTTTTTCAGAAAAAAATTTAATTTTAAATTTAAATAATTTTATAATTATTTAATTAATTATAAAAATTTAAATTTTAATATTTTAGGGGATAAGCTTTAAATTAAAAATTTATAATTAATAAAATAATTAAAATTAAAATTTTTAAAATTTATATTGTTTAAAAATTATAATTTATTATAAAAAATTTTATTTAAAAATAAAATTTAAAATAAGAAAATTTAAATTTTTATGAAAAAATAATTTATAATTTAGTAAAATTAGAAATAATGATAAAATTAGTATAATATAATAAATTAAAAAAAAAATTATAATTAAATAAGTTAAAGGAATTCGGCAAAATTTTATATTCACTTGTTTATCAAAAACATGTCTTTTTGATAATAATTTAAAGTCTAATCTGCCCACTGATAATATATTAAAGGGCTGCAGTATATTGACTGTACAAAGGTAGCATAATCATTAGTCTTTTAATTGAAGACTTGTATGAAAGATTTGATGAAATATAAACTGTCTCTAATTTATGTTTAGAAATTAATTTTTTAGTTAAAAAGCTAAAATAATATTAAAAGACGAGAAGACCCTATAGAGTTTTATATTTTATTTAATTAATATTAAATATATAATTAAATATATAAATTAAATAAAATATTATGTTGGGGTGATAGAAAAATTTAATAAACTTTTTTTAAATATAAACGTAGATAAGTGGTTAATTGATCCATTAATAATGATTAAAAGAAAAAATTACCTTAGGGATAACAGCGTAATATTTTTTTTTAGTACATATAAAAAAAAAAGTTTGCGACCTCGATGTTGGATTAAGATAAAATTTAAATGCAAAAGTTTAAAATTTTGATCTGTTCGATCATTAAAATCTTACATGATCTGAGTTCAAACCGGTGTAAGCCAGGTTGGTTTCTATCTTTAATAAAAAAAAATATTTTAGTACGAAAGGATCAAATATTTAAAATAATTTTATATGGATGAATGTTAATAATATAATTTATAAACTATTTTGGCAGAAAATTGTAATGATTTTAGAATTCATATATGTATATTATATTTAATATATAAATAGTATATGATATTAATAGATTTATTAAATATTTTAGTCGGGGTATTAATTTTAATTATTGGGGTATTAATTGGAGTTGCTTTTTTAACTTTATTAGAACGTAAGGTTTTAGGGTACATTCAAATTCGTAAAGGTCCCAATAAAATGGGATATATAGGTTTATTACAGCCTTTTTGTGATGCTATTAAATTATTTTCTAAAGAACAGGTTTATTTAAATTATTCAAATTATTTAGTATATTATTTTTCTCCTGTAATAAGTTTTATTTTATCTTTAATAGTGTGGGTATTAATTCCCTATGTATTTAATATAGTTATATTTAATTTAGGAATTTTATTTTTTTTATGTTGTACTAGAATTGGGGTTTATACTTTAATAGTTGCTGGTTGATCTTCGAATTCAAATTATTCTTTGTTGGGTGGATTACGGGCAGTAGCTCAAACAATTTCTTATGAGGTTAGAATATCTTTAATTATAATATCTAGAATTATTATAATTATAGATTTTAATTTAATAAAATTTTTTGATTATCAAGTTATAATTTGATTTTTGTTCATAATAATACCTTTAAGATTGTGTTTTTTATCTTCTTTAATAGCTGAAACTAATCGAACTCCTTTTGATTTTGCTGAGGGGGAAAGAGAATTAGTTTCGGGGTTTAATATTGAATATAGAAGAGGGGGATTTGCTTTAATTTTTTTATCTGAATATTCTAGAATTTTATTTATAAGATTATTATTTGTAATTATGTATATGGGAGGTTATGATTTAACTTTAATTTTTTATTTAAAGTTAGTTTTTTTATCATTTTTTTTTATTTGAGTTCGAGGTACTTTACCTCGTTATCGATATGATAAGTTAATATATTTATGTTGAAAGAGATATTTACCTATTTCTTTAAATTTTTTATTATTTTTTATAGGTTTAAAAATATTTTTAAGTTATTAAATAATTTTAGTATAAATTAATAGAATAAATATTCTTTCTTAAGTTTTCAAAACAAATGCTTGTAACAAGCTCATTAATTAGTTATTAAAAATTAAATTATCTCATATTTTATTTAAAATAGGGTTAATAATAAAATAAGAAAAATATAAAATTGTTAATAGTTGGCCTGTGATAATATATGGGGCTTCTACTGATCGAGCACCAATTCAAGTTAATAAAATAATAATAGTGATTAAAAATCAAAATAAAATTTGATTTAATGGATAAAATTGAATTCCTTGAATTTTTTTATTAAAAGTGAAAGGTAGGATAATTAAAATTAGAATTGATATAACTAATGCAATAACTCCTCCTAATTTATTTGGAATTGATCGTAAAATAGCATAAGCAAATAAAAAATATCATTCTGGTTGAATATGGATAGGTGTAACTAAAGGATTTGCTGGAATAAAATTATCTGGATCTCCTAGAAGATATGGGTTAGTAAGAGAAAGTAATGTTAATAATAAAATTAAAATAATAAATCCAATTAAATCCTTAAATGTAAAAAATGGGTGAAAAGGGATTTTATCTAGGTTACTATTAATTCCAAGAGGATTATTAGATCCTGTTTGATGGAGAAATAATAAATGAATTATTGTTAATATTATAATAATAAATGGAAATAAGAAATGAAAGGTATAAAATCGAGTTAAAGTTGCATTATCAACAGCAAATCCTCCTCAAATTCAATTTACCAATATTGTTCCTAAATAAGGAATAGCTGAAAGTAAATTAGTAATAACTGTTGCCCCTCAAAAAGATATTTGTCCCCATGGTAATACATATCCTATAAAGGCTGTTGCTATTAATAAAAATAAAATAATAACTCCTACTATTCATGTATATATTAAATTAAAGGATTCATAATAAATTCCTCGTCCAATATGTAGATAAATACAAATAAAAAAAAATGATGCTCCATTAGCATGTAATGTTCGAATTAATCAACCATAATTAACATTTCGACAAATATAATTTACACTATAAAAAGCTGTTTCAATATTAGCTGTATAATATATAGTTAAAAATAATCCTGTAATAATTTGAATTATTAAACATAAAGCAAGAAGAGATCCAAAATTTCATCATGAAGAAATATTAGATGGGGAAGGAAGATCAATTAATGAATTATTAATAATTTTAATAATTGGGTGAGTTTTTCGAATAGGTTTGAAAATATTTATCATTGGTTATTTTAATTAAAATAATTTTAAATGTTTGATCGTAATGGGCCAAAAAAAATATTAGTGATTTTTACTACTGCGACAAGAGCAATAAATAAATAAATAATTATTATTAAAGTTAATATATAAGTTTGTTCATTATATAATTTAGATAGATTAAAATTAAATTCATTATTAAAAAATAAAAATAAATTAAAAAAATTATTTATTTCATCATTAAATGAAAAATTTATTCAAAATAAATTATTTTTAAAAAAAAAACTAATAATTAATAGTATAAATAAAATAAAAAAAAATCTTTTATTAAATAAAGAGATTTTAAATAGTTCATTTGAAGCAATTCTTGAAACATAAATAAATAATACTAATAATCCCCCTAAAAAAATTAAAAATAAAATATAGGAAAACCAGTAAGTATTAATTAATATTCTTGATAATATACATATAAAAAGAGTTTGAATTAAAATTATTAATCCTATAGAAAATGGATGATTTAAAAAAAATATAAAAATTGATGTTGAGATTAAAGATAAAGATAAAAATATTTTTATAATATCAAAGAATAGTTTAAGAAAAATAATAATTTTGGAGATTATAGATAAAGATATTCTTTTTCTTTGAAGTTTTTAAAGAATTTTCTTATTTTTGATTTACAAGACCAAGGTTTTTTTTAAACTATAAAAACAAATGATAATAAATATATGATTAGTTATTTTTTTAATATTTTTATTTGGCAATATAATTTTTGTTTCTAAACATAAGCATTTATTAATTGTATTATTAAGATTAGAATTTATAGTTTTAAGAATTTTTTTTTTTTTAATAATATATTTAATAATATTAGATTATAATATATATATATTAATAGTTTTTTTAGTTTTTTCAGTTTGTGAGGGGGCTTTAGGATTATCAATTTTAGTTTCTATAATTCGAACTCATGGTAATGATTACTTTCAAAGATATAATTTAATTTAAATGATAAAATTTTTATTTATGATTTTTTTTATAATTCCTTTATGTTTTAAAAAAAATATGTTTTGAATGGTTCAGTTAATAATAATAATAATAATAATAATATTTATAAATTTAACATTAAATATTATAAATTTTTCTAATTTAAGTTATATAATAGGATGTGATTTAATTTCTTATGGTCTAATTTTATTAAGAATTTGAATTAGAAGTTTAATAATTATAGCGAGAGAAAGTTTATATAAAAGAAAATTTTATGATAATTTTTTTTTATTAAATATTGTTATACTTTTAATTATATTATATTTAACTTTTAGAGTAATAAATTTATTTATATTTTATTTATTTTTTGAGGGGAGATTAATTCCTACTTTAATATTAATTATTGGGTGAGGGTATCAGCCTGAACGAATTCAAGCTGGGATATATTTATTATTTTATACTCTTTTTGTTTCTTTACCTTTACTATTAGGTATTTTTTTTATTTATGAAAAAATAAGAAGAATAATAATATATTTTATAAAGTTTTATAATTATGATATATTACTATTATATTTAAGAATAGTAATAGCTTTTTTAGTAAAAATGCCTATGTATTTTACTCATTTATGGTTACCGAAAGCTCATGTTGAAGCTCCTGTTTCTGGGTCTATAATTTTAGCTGCTATTATATTAAAGTTAGGGGGGTATGGTTTATTACGAATTCTAGTTATTTTGCAAAAAATTAATTTAAAAATAGGGTTTGTTTGAGTTGTTATTAGTTTAATTGGGGGGTTGTATATTAGATTAAAATGTTTTTGTCAAGTTGATATAAAATCTTTAATTGCTTATTCTTCAGTTGCTCATATAAGAATAGTAATTGGGGGTATTATAACAATAAATTATTGAGGATTTATAGGTGCTTATATTTTAATAATTGGTCATGGTTTATGTTCTTCTGGTATATTTTGTTTGTCAAATATTAGATATGAGCGTTTAGGTAGACGAAGATTATTTTTAAATAAGGGAATAATAAATTTTATGCCTTCAATAAGAATGTGATGATTTTTGTTTATATCTTCAAATATAGCGGCTCCACCTTCATTAAATTTAATAGGGGAAATTAGATTAATTAATAGACTAGTAAGTTGATCTTGAATTAGAATAATTATATTAATAGGGATTTCTTTTTTTAGAGCGGGTTATAGATTATATTTATTTTCTTATACTCAACATGGAAAATATAATTTAGGAATTTATAGATTTTATAGAGGGGTTTCACGAGAATATTTAATATTAATATTACATTGATTACCTTTAAATATTTTAGTTTTAAAAATTGATTATAGAATAATTTGATTTTACTTAAATAATTTAAATAAAAATATTGATTTGTGGTGTCAAAAATGTGGATTAATGGTCATTTTAAGTTATTAATAAATATTCTCTTTGTTTTATTAGATTTTTCTTTTTATTTTTTTTTATATTAATTAATTTTTTTATAATAATTTATTTTATTATAAATAATATAGTAATATTATTAGAGTGGGAAGTTATTTCTTTTAATTCTATAAATATTGTAATATCTATTTTATTAGACTGAATATCTTTATTATTTATAATATTTGTTTCATTAATTTCTTCTTCTGTAATTTTTTATAGAAAAAGATATATAAGATCAGAATTAAATTTAAATCGTTTTATTATTTTAGTTTTATTATTTGTTTTTTCAATAATTTTATTAATTATTAGCCCGAATATAATTAGAATTTTTTTAGGGTGAGATGGATTAGGTTTAGTTTCTTATTGTTTAATTATTTATTATCAAAATATTAAGTCTTATAATGCTGGAATGTTAACAGCATTATCAAATCGAATTGGTGATGTAATAATTTTAATGTTAATTTCTTGAATAGTTAATTATGGTAGATGAAATTATATTTTTTATTTAAATTTTATATCTAATGATTATTCAATAAAGGTTATTGGTGTTTTAGTTATTTTAGCTGCTATAACAAAAAGAGCTCAAATTCCTTTTAGATCTTGGTTACCTGCTGCTATAGCTGCTCCAACCCCAGTTTCAGCTTTAGTTCATTCTTCTACTTTAGTAACCGCAGGTGTTTATTTATTAATTCGATTTAATAATTTATTATTAGATATATTTTTTTTAAAGATATTATTATTATTGTCTGGTTTAACTATATTTATAGCTGGAATTTGTGCTAATTATGAGTTTGATTTAAAAAAAATTATTGCTCTTTCTACTTTAAGACAATTAGGTTTAATAATAAGAATTTTAAGAATGGGTTATGGTGATTTAGCTTTTTTTCATTTATTAACTCATGCTATATTTAAGGCTTTATTATTTATATGTGCCGGAGTTATTATTCATATAATAAGAGATAATCAAGATATTCGTATAATAGGGGGAATTAGAATATATATTCCTTTAACTTCTTTATGTATAAATATTTCTAATTTAGCTTTGTGCGGAATTCCTTTTTTAGCTGGGTTTTATTCTAAGGATATAATTTTAGAAGTTGTTAGAATAAGAAATTTAAATTTATTTGTGTATTATTTATACTATATTTCTACAGGTTTAACTATATTTTATACTATTCGTTTATTAATATATTTAATAGTAAATGATTTTAATTTATTATCAATTTATAATTTATATGATGAAGATTTTATTATATTAAAGGGGATATTTTTATTATTATTTATAAGATTAATTTCTGGGAGATTTTTAAGATGAATAATTTTTTCTTATCCTTATATAATTTATCTTTCTTTTAATATAAAAATAATAGTTATTTATGTGAGAATAATTGGTATATTGTTAGGTTATATTATTAGAAATATGGGTATTTATTCTGTGAATAAATTTATTATAACTTATAATTTAAGAACTTTTTTAAGTATAATATGATTTTTACCTGGTTTATCAACTTATATAATAAATTATAATTTTTTAAGATTAGGTCAAAATTTATTAAAGAATATTGATATGGGTTGAGGAGAAATTTATAAAAGACAGGGTATTTATAATATTATTAAAAATTATTCTATAATTTTTTATATTTGTCAATTAAATAATTTTAAAATTTTTTTATTTAGATTTGTTTTATGAATAATAATTTTTATTTTTATATTAATATTATAAATAATTTAAATAGCTTAAGTTTAGAGTATAATATTGAAGATATTAGGGTGATTAATTAATCTTTAAATAATATATATATATATATATATATATATATATATTTATAAAAATTATTTATTTTATTTTTACAATGAAAATGTAATGTTTTATTATAAACTATATAAACTATAATTAAAGAAATATTAATGATTTTAATCACTATAAATTAAGTTAGCAGCTTAATTGTAATATATTTCTAATTGGAATGCATATTCAATTTTATCATTAACAGTGATATACCTCTAATTTGGTTTCAATTAATAAATAAGGAGTAATAATAAACTCTATCTTTTAGGTCGAAACTAAATGCAAATTGCTTCTTATTTAAGATAAATTGAATTTCAATGTTTTTTGAGTGCAAATCAAATGTTTTTTATAAACTATAATCCTAATAATTATTTTATTAATTAGTTAATTCAATTTAATATATTTTGGTTTCATTCATGATATAAACCGATTAATAATATAATAATAAAGAAAAATCTAGTTTTATATCAGATTAAAAAATTAACTATTTTAAATGTTGGGATAAGTGGAAAAATAAGAGCGATTTCTACATCAAAAATTAAAAAAATTATGGTAATTAAAAAAAAATGTAATGAAAATGGAATTCGAGCTAAGCATTTAGGGTCAAATCCACATTCAAATGGTGAACATTTTTCTCGGTCAAGAAGTGATTTTTTTGAGATAATAAATGAAATTGTTATAAATAAATTTGAAATTACTAATATTATTAGGGATAAAATTATTAATATAATGATTATTTATATTAATAGAATTATTAATCTTTTTGATTGGAAGTCAAATATACTAAATATATTATATAAATAATTAATTTCCTCATCAGTAAATTGAAATATAAAGGAAAAGTCAAACTACATCTACAAAATGTCAATATCATGCTGCTGCTTCAAATCCAAAGTGGTGATTTCTTGAAAAATGATTATTTAAATGACGAATAAAACATGTTATTAAAAAAATTGTTCCAATAATTACATGAAGACCGTGAAATCCTGTTGCTATAAAAAAGGTTGATCCATAAATTCTATCTGCAATAGTAAAAGGTGCTTCTAAATATTCATAAGCTTGTAAAATTGTAAAATAAATTCCTAATATAACTGTAATAAATAATCTTTGTGAGGTTTGAGTAAAATTATTTTCTATAAGAGAATGATGGGCTCAAGTTACTGTAATTCCTGATGTAATTAGAATGATTGTGTTTAATAAAGGAATTTGAAATGGGTTAAATGAAATAATACTTGTAGGGGGTCATATAGCTCCAATTTCAATGTTTGGTGATAAACTTCTATGGAAAAATGCTCAAAAAAATGAAATAAAAAAAAAAATTTCTGAAATAATAAATAAAATTATTCCTCATCGAAGTCCGTTAGATACTAATATAGTATGTTTACCTTGATATGTTCCTTCTCGACATACATCTCGTCATCATTGATATATGGTTAGTAACACAATTAAATAACCTAATATAAAAAGATTTATATTAAAATTATGAAATCATTTAATTAATCCTGTAACTAAAGTTATAACTCCAATTGCTCCAGTTAATGGTCATGGTCTATAATCTACTAAGTGATATGGATGATTTTGATTTATTGACATTAATTAACTTCTCTAGAATAAAGTGTTCTAAGAATAGTAATTACGTAGGCTTGAATAATTGCAACTGCTGATTCTAAAATTAATAATAAAATTTGAACAAAAATTAAAATAATTAATAAATAATTTGATACATTAGTTCCTGTATTTCTTAGTAATGTTAATAATAAGTGTCCTGCAATTATATTAGCTGTTAAACGAACAGCTAAAGTTCCTGGTCGAATAATATTACTAATTGTTTCAATTAATACTATAAATGGTATTAGAATTGTGGGTGTACCTTGAGGAATTATATGACTAAATATATGTTGAGTGTTGTTAATTCACCCATAAATTATAAATCTTAATCATAATGTTAGTGAAATTGTTAATGAAATGTTTAAATGTCTGGTTCTGGTAAAAATATATGGAAATAAACCTAAAAAGTTATTAAATAAAATAAAGAAGAAGAGTGAAATAAAGATAAATGTTGATCCTTTAAATCTATTTCTACCTAAAAGAGTTTTAAATTCATTATGAAGTTTATTTGAAATTAAGTTTCATAAAATAAAATGTCGATTAGGAATAAACCAAAAAGAATATGGGATAAATATTAATCCAATAAAAGTTCTAATTCAATTTAATGGTAAATTTAAAATATTAGTTGACGGATCAAAAATTGAGAATAAATTATTTATCATTTTCAATTTTGATTAGGAGAAATTTTAATTATATTTTTATTATTTATTTTAATTATTTTATAATTAAAAATATAAAAATTTATAATAATAAAAATTAAAAAAATGCAAACGAAAAAAATAAAAAAAAAAGTTCAATTAATTGGTATTATTTGAGGAATAAAAGAATATTACTTTGGTAATAATTTAAATTTGACATATTTATGTTATTAATTAACTAATTCTTTCATTAGAGGTAGTTGCTAAATTACCATGGGGTGGTTTAAGAGACCAGTACTTGCTTTCAGTCATCTAATGATGAATAATTATTAATTCAATTAATAAAATTTTTAATTGAAATTCTTTCAATTACGATTGGTATAAATCTATGATTTGCTCCACAAATTTCAGAACATTGTCCAAAGAAAATTCCTGGTCGATTAATAAAAAATCTTGTTTGATTTAATCGACCAGGATTAGCATCTACTTTTACCCCCAGAGATGGGACTGTTCATGAATGGATAACATCTGTGGCTGTTACTAAAATACGAATTTGATTATTTATAGGTAAAATGACTCGATTATCAACATCTAAAAGACGAAAATTATTAATATTTTCTCTAGAGTTAATTATATATGAATCAAATTCAACATTGTTAAAATCTGAATATTCATAACTTCAATATCATTGATGGCCAATTGATTTTAATGTAATTAATGGGTTATTAAGTTCATCTAAGAGATAAAGTAAACGAAGGGAAGGTAATGCAATAAAAATTAAAGTAATAGCTGGTAAAATAGTTCAAATTAATTCAATTATTTGACCTTCTAATAAAAATCGATTAATATAAGAATTAAAAAATAAATTTAATATTAAATATCCAACTAAAATTGTAATTATAATTAAAATAATTAAAGTATGATCATGAAAAAAGATAATTTGTTCTATTAAAGGTGATGCTCTATTTTGATAATTTAAATTAGATCATGTTGCCATTTCTAAAAAAAGGATAAAACCTTTATAAATGGGGTTTAAATCCATTACATATAATCTGCCATATTAGAAGTTACTTAAAATTGGTAATTCATTGTAGGAGTGTTCTGAAGGTGGAAGATTTTGATATCATTCAATTGAGGAAGGTATATTTAATGGGAATAAAATAATACGTTGATTAATTATTGATTCTCAAACAATAATAATTATTATTATTATAGAAATAAGAGAAATATAGGACCCAAAAGATGAAATGATATTTCATGAAACAAAACTATCTGGATAATCTGAATAACGACGAGGTATACCTGCTAAACCTAAAAAATGTTGGGGAAAAAAGGTTAAATTTACTCCAATAAATATAGAAATAAATTGGATTTTTAATAAATAATTATTTATTATTAATCCTGTAAATAATGGATATCAGTGAATAAATCCTCCTATAATAGCAAATACAGCTCCTATAGATAAAACATAATGGAAATGGGCTACTACATAATAAGTATCATGTAATGTAATATCAATTGATGAATTTGCTAAAACAACTCCTGTTAATCCGCCTACTGTAAAAAGAAAAATAAATCCTAAACTTCATAATATAGAAGGTCTATAATTGATTTGTGTTCCATGTAATGTAGCTATTCAACTAAAAATTTTAATTCCTGTGGGAACAGCAATAATTATAGTTGCTGATGTAAAATAAGCCCGTGTATCAATATCTATTCCTACAGTAAATATATGATGGGCTCAAACAATAAATCCTAATAATCCAATTGCTATTATTGCATAAATTATACCTAAACATCCAAAAGTTTCTTTTTTTCCTCTTTCTTGTGAAATAATATGTGAAATTATACCAAATCCTGGTAAAATTAAAATATAAACTTCTGGATGACCAAAAAATCAAAATAAATGTTGATATAAAATTGGATCTCCTCCACCAGCTGGATCAAAAAATGAAGTATTAATATTTCGATCTGTTAGAAGTATAGTAATAGCTCCAGCTAATACTGGTAAAGAGAGAACTAATAATAATGCTGTAAGTCCTACAGCTCAAACAAATAAAGGTATTTGATCAAAAGATATTCCATTTACTCGCATATTAATAATTGTTGTGATAAAATTAATAGCTCCTAAAATAGAAGAAATTCCCGCTAAATGAAGAGAGAAAATTGCTAAGTCAACTGAGGATCCTCCGTGAGCAATATTAGATGAGAGTGGGGGGTACACTGTTCATCCTGTTCCTGCTCCATTTTCTACAATTCTACTAGAAATTAACAATACTAATGATGGGGGTAGTAGTCAAAATCTTATATTATTTATTCGTGGGAAAGCTATATCTGGGGCTCCTAATATAAGGGGTACTAATCAATTACCAAATCCTCCTATTATAATTGGTATTACTATAAAAAAAATTATAATAAAAGCATGAGCTGTAACAATAGTATTATAAATTTGATCATCTCCAATTAATGATCCTGGATTTCCTAATTCAGTTCGAATTAATAAACTTAATGAAGTTCCTACTATACCTGCTCAAATTCCAAAAATAAAATATAAAGTGCCAATATCTTTATGATTTGTTGAAAATAATCATTTTCGCTAATAAAATGGCTGAGCTATAAGCGATAAATTGTAAATTTATTAACGAGAATTTTCTCTTTTATTATAATAGTCTTATATTCAATAATGATATGAAATTGCAAATTTTAAGGTGTAAAGTATACTAAGGCTTAAAGAAATTTCTTTATAAATAATTTTGAAGATTATTAGTTTAATTTAACTTAAAACCTTAAAAAAAAAATAAAGTTCTAATAATTATTCCTAATAAGGAAATAAATCTAGAAATATTAATAAAAATTATAAAATTATTTTTGATAAAAATTTTATATCATTTTAATTTAATAGAATAAAATATAAAAGATGAATAAATAATTCGAATATAAATAAATAATATAATTAATCTTGATATTGTAAAAATAAAAGAAATAATAAATAAGTTATTGTATAATAAATAATTAATAATTATTCATTTAGGAAAAAATCCTAGAAATGGGGGTAATCCTCCTAATGATAAAAAATTAATTAAAATTGAAAATTTAATTGAAAAATTTAAATTTAAATTAAATAATTGATTAATATAAAAGACATTAATAATATAAAATAAAAAACATATAATAAAAATAAATAATGAATATAGTAGAAAATATAATATTCATAAATTTTCTCTAATAGATAATGCTGATAATATTCATCCTAAGTTATTAATAGATGAAAAAGCTATTAATTTTCGTAATGAAGTTTGATTAAATCTACTAATAGTTCCAATTAATACATTAAAAATTATAATTAAAAATAAAAATTTTAAATTTATATAGTAAGATAATAAAATTATGGGGGAAATTTTTTGTCATGTTATTAAAATAAAACAATTAAATCATGATAATCCTTCTATAATATTGGGGAATCAAAAATGAAAAGGGATAGAACCTATTTTTATTAGTAATGAGGAATTAATAAGAATAGATAAAATATCATTTATGAAAAAATTTTTCATTAAAAAAAGATTTAATAAAATGGAAAATAAAAAATTAATAGATGCAATAGATTGGGTTAAAAAATATTTTAATGATGCTTCTGAGTTTAGTAAATTATTGGGGTTAGATATTAGGGGGATAAATCTTAATAAATTAATTTCTAAACCAATTCAACATCCTAATCATGAATTTGTTGAAATAGAAATTAAAGTTCTAAAAAATACAATAAATAAAAAAAATATTTTATTTGAGTTAATTATAAATAAAATTTAAAATAGAAATTATAAACATAATGAGTTTTACTCATATTAAAAAATTATATTTTAGTGTAAGATGCACGATAATTTTTGAAATTGTAAGATATAGTTTAATTCTATAAAATATAATAATAAAGGTAAAATTTTACATAATTTATTCTATCAGAATAATCCTTTTATCAGGCACTTTATTTTAAAAAAAAGGGATTTCCTTTATATTTGGGGTATGAACCCAAAAGCTTATTTTAGCTTATTTTTAA